CTAGGTACAAAGACAAACAAGTCCAGATTAAGTTCTTGCTCCTATTTTTATTTTACCCTAACCCAGTCTTAAAAGACTTAATCCCATTGATTGAATTTCATTAGTACTAAGAACTCCCTCTTGTTTAGAATTCAGAAATCCACAGAAAATGAATAATTGGGATAGGGAATATTGGTTCTTTCGCATTTCGATTCAAAATCAGAAACATGAATCACATTCTATCCAATATTAGACCTTTAAACAGAACGTTGTTCAAAAAAGCAATCTTTATTCTGATAGAATGGATATGCTCTGGGACGGAAGGATTCGAACCTCCGAATAGCGGGACCAAAACCCGTTGCCTTACCACTTGGCCACGCCCCAATTTCTATTGGACACTAATAAAGAATAATATTGTTCTTGGTTGTTCGTCAATTTCAGTCCAAATATCTATAAAATAGATTAGATTTTTTTTAGAATTTTTATACATGTAGGTATAGAATTTACCTGAATTTATTGATCATTACATAGAATTCAATTAAGATATTGTATGAAAGTATAATTTCTTCTATTCTCTGTTGAGAAGTGGAGGAGTTTTGATTGGGTGGATTCAAAGAAAAAGAAGGATCTTTTTGTCAACCTTACTTTCTTCATTTTTCCTTATATCAATAACTCAATCAAAATGCAATTATCTCCAAGAACAAAATGTCTGTTATGCTTAATATCTTTAGTTTAATCTGTATCTGTCTTAATTCTACTCTTTATTCGAGTAGTCCTTTCTTGGCCAAATTGCCCGAGGCCTATGCTTTTTTGAATCCAATCGTAGATATTATGCCAGTCATACCTCTACTCTTTTTTCTCTTAGCCTTTGTTTGGCAAGCTGCTGTAAGTTTTCGATGAGATCTTTAATACTATCGTAGAAAAGTCATGATTTATTCAAGAAAAAAAAAAATTCTAACAATTGATAAGATCAGATAAGTCTTACAGTATCAATCCTCGATTCAAAATTGAAATTCGTGGATAGCTGCGATAAATCCGACTCATCCCATTTTCCCATTCGGACCCCTTTCCAGTGAAAGACCTTATCCTATTAGGGTCCCCCACAATATCTAATTTTGGGTATGAAATAAGTTTTTGTTTGGTAATGTAATGAAGGACTCTTCTTACAAATGAAATGAATTTTCATTTCTGAAAATTATTTTCTATTTCTAGAAAGCACTTCATTTCTTGGTGTCAAAACACGATATGTGGTATAAAAATAGAGGATCTATTCTCTTTTTTTTTCAAAAAATGATCTTGGAGCTTGTGTAATGCTTACTCTCAAACTCTTCGTTTACACAGTAGTGATATTCTTTGTTTCTCTCTTCATCTTTGGATTCCTATCTAATGATCCAGGACGTAATCCTGGACGTGAAGAATAAAATAAAAAATCAGTTTTCCTTGCTTGATTTTTAAATTTTCTTAGGATTTTTTCTATTCCACGCGTTTAACTAGAAAAAAGTTTGCAAAATTGGAAAGATAAATCAAATATCAAGTGATCAACGGAAACGGAAAGAGAGGGATTCGAACCCTCGGTACGAAAAACTCGTACAACGGATTAGCAATCCGCCGCTTTAGTCCACTCAGCCATCTCTCCCAATTGAAAAAGATAATTACTATGTTACATTACATATAATCTAAGGATTCAAAAATTCGTTCTTTCTCTGTCTTTATTATATAACGATGTACAATTTTTATCAGCAATTCTATTTAGATAAAGTAAGGACGCGAAAGATTCAAAAGATACAAACAATAGAAAGAAAACTAAAGAAGACCTCTTTGCTTTGATTTTGTTCGAAAGGGCCTTTTTATTTCCATGGCCTGGCCTGGTCAGTACCTAGCCGGGCCTTTTTTTTTGTTTCAACGAATCCTAAATAAAATGATTTATCTGATTTGAAAACAAAAATGGTTGAACAACAAAAAAAAAGAAGAAGGACTTTGTGTCATTTCTTATTATTCTTTCTTCTTTTTTGATTGACTTTACTACCTTAGGGGAATCAAAAAAGAAAACTATGAATTCTTACACACAATGCATTTTTATGTTATAATTTCAATGGTTTGTTTTGGCGAGCCCTATCTATCAAAACTCCTCCAGCAAAAGAAAAGAGAGAACTTAGTTATTTAAATAAAGCCCCTTTCTTTTCGGAATCTCATTTTTTCATGATTCTTTTCTAATCCTATCTTGATTACGTCCAATTCCCCTCTTCGACAAAATCGACAAAAGGTCCATTTGTATACAATAATCGCATTGTAGCGGGTATAGTTTAGTGGTAAAAGTGTGATTCGTTCTATTAACCCCCTTAATAGTTAAGGGGTCTTTCGGTTTGATTCATATTCCGATCAAAAACTTTATTTCTTAAAAGGATTTAATCCTTTACCTCTCAATGACAGATTCGAGGAACAATATACATTATCGTGATTTGTATCCAAGGTTACTTAGAAATTGAAAAATTGGGTTATGAAATTGCGAAACATAATCTTT